TTTTTTTAGTAGTCTTATAGTAGTCTTAGATTTTGCATTTTGATGAGCCTCGTTTTGAGGAATTCATGGAATAATGAATTAAGGAAGAAAAAAGAATATAAACAAGGATACATAACATAAAAAAAAGAATAGATAAGACGATATTCGACCTCCCCCTACATATTTTATTTCTTCTCCTATACAAAAACCAGCAAGACCTACTCCATTGATAATTCCATCAATGACACTTTTATCAAAAAAATGCGTTAGTTCGGCTAATCTTCTTATACCCAGAATAAAGACCCTAGTATAGAAAACATCTATATAACCACGATTATATGACCAACTGTATATCTTTTTTTTTACTTGATCCAAAAAGAACTTTTTTGGATTCCCTTTTGCAAGGGAATTTTTCAAATTCAAATTCTGAAAAAAAGAATAAGAGGATCCATAGCATATATATGCTATGAATAGACCAAAAATAGCTAAACTTACAGAAGAAATTGCATTAGTGAAAAACTCATATGAATTTATGGAATTTTCTTCGAAAAAGCTTATTGAAGGAGTTAGCCACTTTGATAATATGCTTAACTCCGATATTCCATTATCCCTTACTCCATTATCAAAATGGATTCCTATGGATCCAATGAACAAAGTAAAAAGCAGTAATATAAGAAGAGGAAATAGCATAGTATTTCCAGTTTCGCGAGGATAGACAAAAGTGTTTTTAGCTCCAAAGGGAGTACTAAAGAATCCTAGCCTATTTCTTGTATTACCAGGAATTTTGGGTATATTTTGTGAAAAAAAAGAAACTCCACTCTTCATTGTTGATAAAACAAAATCCCCATTGACTCCTTTGGGTATACTTTTTCCCCATAAGGATATTGAATACAAAGAACATTCTTTAGTACTACTGTAATTTTGAAAATGAACACGCAAATACCCATCAAAAGTAAGTAAATATATCCGAAACATATAAAATGCAGTTAATCCCGCAGTAAAAGAGGCTATAATTCCAAAAAAAGGTGAATACAACCAAGTATTACTAAGAATTTCATCTTTGGACCAGAAGCAAGCAAGAGGTGGAATACCACAAAGAGAAAGTGTACCGCATAAAAAAGTGGTTCTTGTAATAGGAACATATTTTTTTAAACCACCCATAAGAACCATATTCTGACTTTTATCTGGTGAATATCCAACAAGAGGTTCCATTGAATGAATAACGGATCCAGATCCCAAGAACAATAAAGCTTTCGAATAAGCATGAGTGATCAAATGGAATAAAGCAGCTTGATAAGAACCTATACCCAGAGCTAACATCATATAACCCAATTGAGACATTGTAGAATAGGCTAAGCTTCTTTTAATATCTCTCTGAGCAAGAGCTAAAGTCGCTCCTAAGAAAAGTGTTATTGTACCTACTAAAGAAATGAAACTCATTATCAAAGGCAGGGATATGAAAAGAGGAAGAAGTCGAGCTATAAGAAAAATCCCCGCAGCAACCATAGTTGCTGCGTGTATAAGAGCCGAAATGGGAGTGGGTCCTTCCATAGCATCGGGTAACCATACGTGAAGAGGGAATTGTGCAGATTTTGCAACTGCACCAAGAAATAATAAAAAAGCACATAAAGTAGTAAGTAATGAATTAATCCCATTATTAGGAATCCAGTTATTAGCTATTTTGAACAAATCCCGGAACTCTAAACTACCTGTTACCCAAAAAAAACCTAAAATTCCTAATAACAGACCAAAATCCCCTACACGATTAGTTACAAAAGCTTTTTGACAAGCACTCGCTGCAATTGGTCGTGTAAACCAAAAGCCTATCAATAAATAGGAACACATTCCCACAAGTTCCCAAAAAAAATAAATTTGTATCAAATTGGAACTAGTAACCAATCCCAACATGGAAGTATTAAAAAAACTTATATAAACAAAAAATCTCAAATATCCCTCATCGTGAGACATATAATCGTCACTATAAATAAGAACCAAGATTCCTACAGTAGTAATTAGTATTAACATAATAGAAGTAAGGGGATCGATCAAGTATCCAAATTCTAAGGAAAAATCATTATTGATGGTCCAAGACCATAGATATTGATAGATAGAACTCCCTTTTATTTGTTGAATAGACAGGTGAACTGAGAATACCAGAGCTATACTTAAGAGTAAAATACTAGGAAAAGCCCATATGCGACGAAGATTTTTTGTTGCTGTCGGAATAAGAAAAAGACCCAACCCCATTGACATAATAACTGGAAGTGGTAGAAGAGGGATTACCCAGGCATATTGATATGTATGTTCCATAAGAAAAGAAATAGCAATTTTTAATTGAAATTTATTGTTTCCGATTCACCAAACCTATTCTTATCTCTTTCTCAAGGAATTAAAAAACAAAAAATAAGAATAAGAAAAAAAACTGAAATTCTGAATTTTTCAAAATATTTCTCATTGAAATATTCAAAAATTCAGAATGGATTTAGTTGCTTAAATTAAAAAATTTAATAAAAGAATTTCGTTATTTAGTTATTAGATAAAAAAAGATATTTATTAAAATACAAAAAAAGATTGAATCATTTTACTTTCTATTCCTATTCTTTTTTTTTCTTTCTGTTAAAATGAAATAGCTCTATTGTTTGGTAACTAATTGATTGAATTTCAACTATATTTAAATTATATATTTCTAGGAAATTATCGAATATTCCTTACTTCATATAAAATGGAAATCCTAACGACTAGAATTATCTAAGTTTTAGAATGTCTTGTTTAAGAGACTAATTATTTTTTATTTTGACTGGAATTCAATTCTTGAATACCTTCTCAACTTAATTAACTATTTGAATTTTACCTTCTTTTTATCCTCCCATATGATATGAGGGCTTATCCCCCATACCTTATATTTATATATAGAATATATTTGATATATAAATTTGGATATATAAATTGTTTAAATAGAAAACCTTTGTATATAATATATCTTTGTATATATTGTATATTTTGTATATATTGTATATTATTAAAACAGAGTCTAAAATATATATGAAAAATACGCTAAAAAACTCTTGTCTTATCCACAAAAAACTCTTGTCTTATCCACGTTAGACAAAATCAAGTAGAAAATAATTTAAAATTTCGTTATCTTTCAGTATCTAAGTATAAATACTAAGAAAAAACAGAAAGAAGGATTGATTTGCGACAATAGATGTCTTTCACATACAACTAGAAAAAACTAATTCCCTTTTTCAATGGCAGTTCCAAAAAAACGTACTTCGATGTCAAAAAAGCGTATTCGTAAAAATATTTGGAAGAAAAAGACTTATTTTTCCATAGTACAATCTTATTCCTTAGCAAAATCAAGATCATTTTCTAGTGGTAACGAGCAGCCAAAACCAAAAGGTTTTTCTGGGCAACAAACAAATAAGCAGGTTTTGGAATAATCTGACTTTCCTAAAAAAATTCCAATTATTTATATTTAATATGAATGAATAATTTGGATTAATTAATGAATCTACTTTTATATGTTGAATTCCTGGGTAGAATATTCTTAGAACTAATCCCTCTGTTATTCTGTTATTATAGAACAAAAGTTTTCGGTATATTGTGTCCTCAGTATTCTTTTCCTATAAAAGAACTTTTGATAATAGAATCCTGCTATCTATTTTTTTATGAGGATTCTATTATCAAAAGTAGAGTATTTTTGCAAAAGGACTCTCCAAATCTCGACGATTTGCCAAAAAATAACTATTATTCTTTTAAGTTTACTATTATTTCAAGTTAGCCGCTATGGTGAAATTGGTAGACACGCTGCTCTTAGGAAGCAGTGCTCAAGCATCTCGGTTCGAGTCCGAGTGGCGGCATTCTCGAAAAAGAATACAATAGATTAGAAAATGGATTTAATTCGAAATTTCAAATTTTGTAATGGGACCTTCTCCTTATGCTATTTGTAACTTTAGAACATATACTAACTCATATCTCTTTCTCAACCATTTCAATTGTAATTACGATTCATTTGATAACCTTATTAGTTCGTGAACTTAGGGGATTACGTGATTCGTCAGAAAAAGGAATGATAGCTACTTTTTTCTCTATAACAGGATTCTTAATTTCTCGTTGGATTTCTTCGGGACATTTTCCATTAAGTAATTTATATGAGTCATTGATCTTCCTTTCATGGGCTCTGTATATTCTTCATACTATTCCTAAGATACAGAACTCTAAAAATGATTTAAGCACAATAACTACGCCAAGTACTATTTTAACGCAAGGTTTTGCCACGTCGGGTCTTTTAACTGAAATGCATCAATCTACAATACTAGTACCTGCTCTCCAATCTCAGTGGTTAATGATGCATGTCAGTATGATGTTACTAAGCTATGCAACTCTTTTGTGCGGATCCTTATTATCCACCGCTCTTCTAATCATTAGATTTCGAAAGAATTTCGATTTCTTTCCTAAAAAGAAAAATGAAAATGTTTTAAGTAAATTTTTATTTAGTGAGATTGAATATTTCTATGCAAAAAGAAGTGCTTTAAAAAACACTTCTTTTCCTTCATTTCCAAATTATTACAAATATCAATTAACTGAGCGTTTGGATTCTTGGAGTTATCGTGTCATTAGTCTCGGGTTTACCCTTTTAACCATAGGTATTCTTTGTGGAGCAGTATGGGCTAATGAGGCGTGGGGATCCTATTGGAATTGGGATCCTAAGGAAACTTGGGCATTTATTACCTGGACCATATTTGCAATTTATTTACATAGTAGAACAAATCCAAATTGGAAGGGTACGAATTCCGCATTTGTAGCTTCGATAGGATTTCTTATAATTTGGATCTGCTATTTTGGTATCAATCTTTTAGGAATAGGTTTACATAGTTATGGTTCATTTACATTATCATCTAAATGATTACATAACATAAAACCTTCATAAAATGAAGGTTTTTTTCTATTTTTGTTTGATTTGTGAACCCCTTTGAACGTCTTTTCAAAGGGGTTCACAAAAATTTGAAATAGATCTAATTAGACTTTTTTACTTTTTTCGGAATTTTTTGGTTTTTCCACTATGGAATATAGAGCGGACTAATTAAAAAAAGAAAATCCTATTTAGGATAATAATTGGATAAAAGGGCCTCTACCCTGTCAACGGATAGCGAGAGAACAAAATCTGGATAGATACCAATTCCTATTACTGGTAAAAAAATACAGATTAAAATAAAGAGTTCTCGTGGTCCAGAATCCACAAAATTTGCGTTTGGAACATGAAATAACTTATATCCATAGAACATCTGGCGTAACATAGATAATAAATAAATAGGAGTTAATACCATTCCAATTGCCATTAAAAAAGTAATTAGCATTTTTGGCATTAACATAAATTTTGGACTAGTAATTAGTCCAAAAAATACTACTAATTCTGCAACAAAACCGCTCATTCCCGGTAAGGCAAGAGAAGCCATTGAAAAGCTACTAAACATAGTAAAAATTTTGGGCATTGGTATAGATATCCCCCCCAGTTCTTCGAGATAAACAAGACGCATTCTATCACAAGCCGTTCCCGCCAAGAAAAAAAGCGTAGCACCGATAAATCCATGGGATAAAATTTGTAAAATAGCTCCATTTAGTCCAATGTTGGTTATGGAACCAATTCCTATAATTATGAAACCCATGTGAGATACGGAGGAGTAGGCTATTCTTTTTTTGAAATTTCGTTGACCAAGAGAAGTTGAAGCTGCATAGATTATTTGCACCGCTCCTATTATTACCAACCAGGGAGAAAACAGATAATGAGCATGAGGTAACAATTCCATATTGATACGAATCAATCCGTATGCTCCCATCTTTAATAGTATTCCCGCTAAAAGCATACATGTACTGTAATGTGCTTCCCCATGGGTATCTGGTAACCACGTATGTAAAGGTATAATTGGCAATTTGACAGCATAAGCAATAAGGAAGCCAAAATAAAGTAGTATTTCCAATGTTGCAGGGTATGATTGATTAATCAATCTTTCCATATCTAATGTTGGTTCGTTGGAACCATATAAGCCCATACCCAGAACTCCGATTAAGAAAAAAATGGAACCGCCTGCAGTATACAAAATAAACTTGGTAGCTGAATATAGACGCCTCTTTCCCCCCCACATGGATAAAAGTAAGTAAACAGGAATTAATTCTAACTCCCACATGATAAAAAAAAGTAAAAGGTCTCGTGAAGAAAATAATCCTATTTGACCGCTATACATTGCTAGCATAAGGAAATAGAATAATCTCGAATTCCGGGTAACTGGCCAAGCCGCTAAAGTAGCTAAAGTAGTAATAAATCCTGTCAATAAAATAGATCCTAATGAAAGTCCATCGATTCCCAATCTCCAGTGGAAATCAAAAACATCTATCCATTTAGAATCCTCCCTTAATTGCATTAAGGGATCCTCTAATTGGAAATGATAACAGAATGCATAAGTCATTAGAAGGAATTCTAATAAACAAATAGAAATAGTATACCACCTAACGGTTTTGTTTCCTTTATGAGGTAAAAAGAAAATTAATGAACCTGCAAATATCGGCAAAACAACAAGTATTGTTAACCAAGGAAAATAACTCATGATAAAGTAATAAAGACAAGATACGTTTTGACCAGAAAAGCCCATGCTCGATTATTTTGAGCACAGGCTTTTTCGGTAAAGAGGAATCAGACGATTCAAGTGGAGTTTTTTGTAACGTATCAATAAGATAGAGCCATGCTGCGGGTTGTTTCAGGCCCTAAATAAACGCGAACACTTAAAAAATCTGTTGGGCAGGCGGATTCGCATCTCTTACAACCCACACAATCTTCGGTTCTCGGCGCAGAAGCTATTTGCTTGGCTTTACATCCATCCCAAGGTATCATTTCTAATACATCTGTTGGACAAGCTCGTACACATTGAGTGCATCCTATACATGTATCATAAATTTTTACAGAATGTGACATTGGATCTAGAAATTTTCCTTTTCAACATAAAAATTTTCGATCTGGTAAAAATAAAATTAATACTCTATAAGTTAGATGTATTGTAGACACCAGACGAAGCAATGGTTTATCCAAACTTTAACAAATAATGTAATATATTTCTTAATCTGTTTGTGAGAAAGCGTGAAAAGAGCCAAGAGACTTGAATTTAAGGCTTCAACATTCATAATTATACGAATTCTACATACTAATTCGAATTAGCCAATAAATTGGCTATCATCTTTTCAATATAAATTATTGCAATTTGAATATTGCAATATCAATGAATTGCAATAATGCAAAATTCAAGCAAAATGAAATAAGTAAAAAAGAATAATCTGAAATAACCTACTTCAAAAAAAAGGGTATTCTCAAATAAAAATAAGAAAAGAAGACTCAAATTTTATTATTTTAAATCTTAATGTTCCATATTATTATATTATTATATATCCGTCTTTGTTTATTTGTTTAGAGGATTCTATGTCTAATTATTCAAAAAATTCGATTGATTGATACGAGTAGATTTCCTGTTACGATGGATGGAAGAAAGAATGGATAGTCCAATAGCTGCTTCAGCAGCCGCAAGGGCTATAACAAAAATTGCGAAAATGTCTCCTTTTAATTGGCGACTATCAAATAGATCAGAAAATGTTACGAGATTTAGATTAATTGAATTCAGTATAAGTTCAAGACATATTAGAGCTCTAACCATGTTTCGGCTTGTGATCAATCCATAGATACCAATCGAAAATAAATAGACACTCAAAAAAAGTACATGCTCAAACATCATTAACTAACTCCTTATCAATCTCGATTCATTTCAATATGAGAGAATTGAACCGATTCAATTAATTAGAATAGAACAATTACGCAACAAAAGAGAAAAGAAAGTATTTGTTGTGTTAACAGTAGATGTGTTTTACTAAATCAAAATTATTATTCTTTAGTTATTTTTTTTTTTTAGATTTGAAATTCTAAGAATTTTGATTCATTCCAAGTTCTAGGTATTTCTTATTGTCGCGCCATTGTAATTGCACCTATTAAAGAAACTAGAAGAATTAGGGAAATGAGTTCAAAGGGAAGATAAAAATCGGTTGCTAAATGAATCCCAATTTGTTGAACGTTATTTATGAGACCCTGTTCTACTATTTGGTTTGATCTTGTAGTCCAAAGAATTCCATACCATGACGTATCTGGGATAGTAGTCATTAGTGAAAAAGGAATAGTTATACAAAGGAGTGAAGTAAACCCATCTCCAATAGTCCAATAATTCTTATCTTTAGACCACTCGGAGCCATTTACAAACATTACAGCAAATATGATCAAGACATTTATGGCTCCCACATAAATAAGAAGTTGTGCGACAGCTACAAAGTAGGAATTTAATAAAAAATAGAATAAGGATATACAAACAAGAACTAATCCCAGCGAAAATGCAGAATAAATTGGGTTGGTAAGTAATACTACTCCTAGACCCCCTAGTAGAAGAACAAATCCCCCAAATAGCACAAGAATCTCATGTATTGGTCCAGGTAAATCCATTATGGATAAAAAGAAATTAATAGTATAAAATTTTTCATGAACTGAATAAAACTAAAAGATTCAAGGAAACAAAAAGGGATTAGGATATTTATATTTATATATATAAATTGTATAGTTAGAAATCATATCACGAAAATCTACTCTCATTTTAAATCATGAATAATTTGTAATAAGCAGTAGTTATTCATTTTTCTTTATAGTTAGTAAAAAACTATTAAAAAACTATTGGATTCTTCTAACAAAAAAATCCTAGTACCTAGTAATCAGTAATTGTTCTTGAATTCCAAGATTTTTCTTCGTCTATTTTACTTTGAGGCGAATTCCTAATTGTTTGAATTGTGTAATCTCCCATTATCGAGACTGGTAACCGACTCAAAGCAATTTGATTGTAATTCAATTCATGACGATCATAAGTAGAAAGTTCATATTCTTCCGTCATTGATAAACAGTTTGTCGGACAATATTCAACACAGTTACCACAAAATATACAAACTCCGAAATCAATACTATAATTAAGCAATTGTTTCTTTTTAATATCCTTTTCAAATCTCCAATCCACAAGGGGCAGATCTATCGGGCATACACGAACACATACTTCACAAGCAATACATTTATCAAATTCAAAGTGTATTCGCCCCCGGAAACGCTCTGATGTAATTGATTTTTCATAAGGGTAGTGAATCGTTATAGGTAAACGATTTGTGTGGGATAAGGTAATTATTAAACCTTGACCAATGTATCTTGCGGCGCGTATTGTTTGTTGACCATAACTAATGAACCCAGTTATCATAGGGAACATATTCTAAATATCTATGAAAAAGGTATGTTTCTTTCTCTTGTTTGTGAGAACTTTTGTGTTGAAGATATTCTTACTGTTATTGTATTATCTTATTTATAGTGAAACTAGTTGAGAAGAAGTTGTTAATAAGAGATTGCCGAGAGAGATAGGTAAAAGAAATTTCCATCCAAGATTTAATAACTGATCCATTCTCATCCGGGGTAAAGTCCATCTTATTGTGATAGAAATGAAGAGAAATAAAAAAGCTTTAGTTAATGTAATAAGGATACCCATTATCATTTCCAAAATTCCAACCATTTTATTCATTTGGAAAAATCCAAAAAAGGATATATAGGAAATAGAAAAATTCCACCCGCCTAAGTAGAGAACAGTTACAAATAAGGAGGAAACTAATAAATTTAGGTAAGCAGCAAGATAAAATAAACCATATTTAATACCCGAATATTCTGTTTGATAACCCGCTACTAATTCTTCCTCCGCTTCTGGTAAATCAAAGGGTAATCTTTCACATTCTGCCAACGAAGAAATTAGAAAAACTAGAAAACCTATAGGTTGACGCCAAAGATTCCATCCAAAAAAACCATATTTTGACTGTGCTTCAACTATATCAACCGTACTTGAACTGTTAGATAATCATAGTCGATGATAACATCACAGTTCTCACCGCTATTCCAAAACCGTACATGAAACCTTAGCTTCATACGGCTCCTCTATGATCAGAAAAAAGGATTATTTCGTTTCGGTCTTATCCCCCGCGGCCTAGATAGAATTAGGTAAGATAAAATGGATTGGAAAGTCCTAAATTAGACCAAAGCAATTCCGTCTGCTAAACTACTAAAAAGCGCTTCCGAATTGATCTCATCCTTTATGTAATAAAATGACAGTTTTTCCTTGTTCAGTAATATCGGTAATAACTTAATATTGGAATAAAATACTCGTTATATCAATTAATAAATGGAAAGAATTGGGTATTAGTTCATGAGGAATTCTGTATGAATCTCGATAAAAGAAAGAATAAATAAAGATCCTTTTTTGTATTGCATTACATATCTTTTGTCCTATTCTTCTTTTCCGGGGAAGGGGATACTTAAAAAGAAAAAAGGAATAAAGGGTTAATTCGTTCTTGATAGCCATTTCCTTAACAAGTGAATGGGAATATACTCTGGATCGGAATCCGAAGAAAGTACTACTTGATCATTTCCACCAATTTCAAGTTCTTATTATGATTCCTTTTATGAGGAAAAATGTCTAACGATTTAGATTTTCTCATTACTAATCCTTTATGTACTTTAGTGTTCCTAATCCCTCACTAACTTTTTATGGATTCTTTTATATCGTTATAAGTTCTAGTAATAACTTAAAATATTCTAGTATTCTAGTAATGGAATTTTATATCGCGAATCCTTTATTCTTGCCCGCTTCAAAATATGATGACTAATCAAACAATCTCAATCTTGGGGTAAAGAGTTTACTAAGTTTACTTCAACTTTTTTCTTTTTCTTGTACGTAGGAAATGAGATTTTATTTTTACTACAAATTAATAAGCTGTTTTGTTTCACTCATATAGCTATCTAGTTTAACTTACCGACCTGAATACAGAATAAGAAAAGGAAGATAAGTATTCAATGGATTTTAGAGGAAAAGTTCCTTTTTTAACGAATCACACGTAGAGATATTGCTAGCACACAAAAAGTTAATGGTATTTCATAACTAATAGATTGAGCAGCTGCTCGTAGACCGCCTGAAAAAGAATATTTATTATTTGAGCTATATCCTGCCATAAGAAGACCGATAGGAGCAATACTTGAAATGGCAATCCATAAAAAAACACCAATACTAAGATCAGCTAAAACAAAATGATATCCAAAAGGGATAACTAAAAAACTTAATAAAACGGATATGACTGCTATAGAGGGTCCAATGCTAAATAAAGGAATTTCTCCTCGGGATGGGAGGATATCCTCTTTAAAAATTAGTTTAGTTCCGTCTGCTATAGCTTGAAGCAGTCCCAGGGGACCGGCATATTCAGGACCAATACGTTGTTGTATCGATGCGGATATTTCTCTTTCTAACCACACAATTACTAGTACTTGTATTGTGATTCCCAGTAGGAGGGTCAAAATAGGTAGAATCCATATCAGTCCATAAACTTCTTTTAATAATTCCGATTTCGAAAAAGAATTGATAGTTTCTACCTGTACCCTCTCTATTATCATTTCAACGATCAACTTCCCCCATAATGATATCTATACTACCTAATATCGTCATGATATCAGCCAATTTCATTCTTTTAACTAGCTGAGGAAGAATTTGCAAATTAATAAAACCGGGTGGACGAATTTTCCATCTCCAGGGGAAAAGACTGTCATCTCCTACTAAATAAATTCCTAATTCACCTTTTGGAGCTTCTACTCTTACATAAAGCTCTTGCTTTGATAATTCAAAATTAGGGGAAGGTTTTTTACCAAGAAATCTATATTCAAAATCATTCCATTCCGAATTCTTTGCTTTCTTAAAGCGTCGGGCTTCTAAATTCTCATAAGGCCCCCCAGGAATTTTCTCTACAGCCTGTTGAATAATTTTTATAGATTCCTTCATTTCACCAATTCGTACTAAATAGCGAGCTAATGAATCTCCTTCTTTTTGCCATTGGACTTTCCAATCGAATTGATTGTAAGACTCGTAAGGATCAATTTTACGAAGATCCCATTGTATTCCAGAAGCTCGTAACATTGGTCCCGATAAACCCCAATTTACAGCTTCTTCTCCGCTAATAAAACCGACTCCTTCAACTCGTTCTAAAAAAATGGGATTCTGTGTAATAAGTTGTTGATATTCAACAACTCCTCGTAAAAAATAATCACAGAAATCTAAACATTTATCCATCCATCCATAAGGTAGATCCGCAGCTACTCCTCCGATGCGAAAGTAATTATGCATCATTCGCATACCTGTAGCAGCTTCAAATAGATCATATATCAATTCTCTCTCTCTAAAAATGTAGAAAAAGGGAGTCTGTGCGCCGAGATCCGCCATAAAAGGGCCAAGCCATAACAAATGAGAAGCTATACGGCTCAATTCTAACATAATTACCCGAATATAGCTGGCTCTTTGAGGTATTTGAATATTCTCTAAGAATTCTGGTGCATTTACCGTTATTGCTTCTGTAAACATAGTAGCTAAATAATCCCACCG